GCTTGTATAGTTTAAAGGTTAAAACATTTGTCTCATAAATAAATAATGAAAGGTTCAAGTCCATCTACAAGTATATTAATTATATATTTACTTAATATTATATAATAATTATATAATTATTATATAATTATTATATATATAATATATTAAAATATATACATTATATTATATTATATATACATTATATTATATAAATTATATACATTATAATATATACATTAATATATATACATTTTAGATATATATTATATTAAATATTAAATATATATATATTTATATATTAATATTCTTAATATTCTTAATATATTATATACCCGGGGCCAATGGCCCCGGGTATATATTTTATAAATACTTTTATATTTTATATTATTTAAATTATTCTTTAAATATTATTAATATTATCTATATTATATTAATAATATAATATTAATATTATTTATAATTAATATTTTATATAATTAATATTATTTATAATTAATATAATATTACTATAATTTATAATTAATATATTATTACTAATATTTATAATTAATATAATTAATATTATTAATAATTAATATATTATTACTAATATTTATAATTAATATAATTAATATAATTTATATTATTTATAATTAATACCCGGCGAGGCTTAGCCTCGCCGGGTATATTATTTATATTATTTATATTATTTATATTTTATATTTTATATAAATTATACTTTATATAAAGTATATATATAATAATATTTATATATTAATAATATATATATTATTAATATATTATATTAAATTATATATTATATATTATAATATTATATATTATATTAAATAATATATTATATATTATATTAAATATTATAAAATTATATATATATATTATATAATAATATTTTACACTATATTTATAGAAATTTTAGTCTTATATATTTTATTTATAATTATAATATTAATTATATTACAATAATTATTATTATTATTAAAATAATTATTATTATTGTATTTAAAGAATATACCCGGCGAAGCATAGCTTCGCCGGGTATTAGTATTAAGACTTATATTATTAAATAATATTTATATATTATTATTAACTATAATTATTATATAATTATTAAATTATATTTATATATTATTATTAACTATTATTTATATATTATTATTATATAATAATATATTTATAAATTAGATTATTATTATTTATAAATATTATTAATTTATTATTATTATTATTATTATTATTAATATTAATAATATTTATATAAATATTATATATATATTAGTTATATATATAATCTATACCCGGTTCCACTATAGGAACCGGGTACTTATATTATTATTATTATTATTATTATTATTATAATATTTAATCTATATATATTTATAATAAAAATTTTATATATATACCCGGTGCCCTAGGGCACCGGGTATATTATATTAATAATATATATATTATATTATATTAATAATATATTAATAATATATTAATAATATATTATATTAATAATATATTAGGAGATGAAGAGAATCGAACTCTTAATAAATAGATTTGCAATCTAATAGTTTAACCATTAAACAACATCTCCTCTTATTTATATTTATATTTATATTTATAAAATATTAATATTATTTATAATATTAATATTTATAATATTTATTAATATTAATATTTATATTTATAATATTTATTATATAAATATTTATATTTATTATATTTATATTAATTATAAAATATTATTTTAATATATTATATATATACCGGGTACCTTAGGGTACCCGGTATTATTAATAGAGATTATTATTATTATTCTTATAATAATTATTTATATTTATTAATTATAAATATATTAATAGATATATTATTAATTATATATAATTTATATATATAGTTAATTATAATATTAATATTATAATTAATTATAAATTATATATTTTAATTATATATTAATTATTAATATAGTAATATTAATAATTAATTATAAATATATATATATTATATAGATTTACTATGTATCCGGCGAAGCAATGCTTCGCCGGATATAATAATATTTAATATAATTAATACATATTATTATAATTATTAATAATATTATTAAAATAATTAAAATAATTATTATTATTAATTTTAATTATTATAATATTTCTTATATTAATTTATATTATTTATATTATTTATAATATATATTATATATATATATTATATATATTTAATAATATATATTTAATATTAATATATTATATATTTTATATATAGATTATTTAATATAAATATATTATATATTTATATATATTATTAATATATTATAAAATTATTAATAATAAATTAATAAGGATACCCGCCTACTGCTAATAGCAGTAGGCGGGTATTAGTTTATAATATTATATATTTTATAATTTTATTAATTTAATTATAATTTATAATTATTAATATTATATATTATATAATTAATATATTAATAATATAATTAAATTAATAATTATATTATTATAACTTTATTAATATATTAAATCTAAATATTTATAATTAATATATTATATTATTAAGAATATACTCTTTCCCCCATCCCCCGGGTACAAAGGACCCGGGGGGGGGGGTGGTTATTAATTATTATTTATATTAATTTAATTAAATATAATTATTATTATTATAATTATTATAATTATTATTATTATATTATTTAAATTAATATTATATATTAATTTATTAAAAATATTATTAAATATATTTATAATAATTTACTATAACCCGGCGATCATAGATCGCCGGGTTATAAGACATTAAATATAAATATTAAGATATAAATATTTATAATATATATTATATTATATTATATATAATATTATTATATATTATATTATATTAATAATTATTATATATTAATTATTATTATTATTATTATAATAATTATTAAATATTCTATTGTATTCTATTATATTATATATATAAATTAAATATATTATATTAAATATATTATATTTAATATATTTATATATTTATTAATAAACTATTATCCGGGAATTATCTATAGATAATTCCCGGATATATAGATATAAATATAGATTTATTATAATTATTATTATATATATTTATATAATTATTTATATTATATTTATTATTATAAATTTAATAATTAGTATTATTTATAATTAATTATATATATTCATTATTATTATTATTATTAATAATATTATTATTAATATATTATTATTTATAATTAATTAAATATTATTATTATTATTATAATTAATATATTATAATTAATATAATATTATTATTATAATTTAATTAATATTATGATTATAATATTATACTCCGTATACTTTGAGTATATATGAAATATATATTATATATAAAATATAAAATATTTATAATATAATAATATAATAATATACATAATACCCCGGGGCCAAAGGCCCCGGGTATTGTTTATAAATACATATAAAATATAAATATATATAAAATATAATTTAATATAATTAAATATAATTAAAATAATATAAAATATATATTATATATTTTAATAAAATATAAATAATATAAATTATTATAAATTATTATAATATAATATAAATAATATACCCGGCGAGGCTTAGCCTCGCCGGGTATTAATTATAAATTATTATTAAATATAAAATATTATAATAAGAATATAAATTATTTAATTAAAATATATACATTATATTATTTAATATTGTTATATATATTATTATTGTTATATTAGAGAGTTGAACTCTAAACCTTTCGATTACAAAACGAATGCTCTACCAATTGAGCTAATATAACTATTAATTTATATTAATAATATTAAAATAAATTAATTATTATTAATAATTATTAACTATAATTATTATTATTAATAACTATAATTATTATTATTAACTATAATTATTATTAATTATTAAATATAATTAACTATAATTAATTCTTATTATTATTATTAACTATAATCCCGACTAGCCTATAAGGCTAGTCGGGATTAATAATTATTATAATAGATAATAAATTATTATTATTATTATTATTAGTAATTAGTAATATATAATATTATTAAAATAATTATTATTATTATATTATTATTATTATTATTATTAATATAAATATAATATAATAATATTAAATTATAATATTATTAATATTATAATTAAAATATTATAAAATATATATTATATGTATATATATATATTTATATTATTATTATTATTATATATATTAAACCATTTAATATTAATATAAATAATTGATTAGATATTAATATAGATTACTAATAAATTAGTATCAATATAATATTAATTATATTGATATCCAAGTATATTGGATATTTTATATATATTATATAAAACCTATTAAAATTTTAATATAAAATTATTAGTTATTACAAAATAATATTTTTGTATATTTATCTTCTTAAAACTACTTCATATTTGATATGTATTCAATATTTATTATTTATTAACTTAGCTTCTATACAATGACTATATAATCTTATTATATATAATAATAAGTATATAAATTAATATAATTATAAATTATATATATATAATATATATATAATTTATATATATAATCAATATATGCACCATAGGTTAATTCATTATGGTCCTTGCGTACTAATAATGAGATTTAATAAGATAATATTTAGTGTAGAAGATAAAAACCATACTGACTCACGTCGTATTTAACCCAACTCACGTTATTTTTTAATTGACGAACAGTCAAACCCTTCTTAGCTGTTACAACCAAGAGGACAAATAGAGTCGACATCGAGGTGCCAAACATAACTTACAATTTCTACTCTTTCGTTATATTAGCCTGTTATCCCTAGCGTAACTTTTATTCATTATCAATAATCTTTACAATCAGTATTATTTGTTCATTATGTCATACATTACGTACTTATTTCACTTGTTTGTGTTATAATTATAGCATAGTTATACCATTATATTAATTTAATATATTATATTCTATAAATATAATATTAATTATTGTTTTCTAGACAATTTTACTATACTTAATTTATTCTATTATAATAATATATTATTATTAAATAATAATATATTATTTTTAATAATTAATATACTTAATATATATTAAATTTATTATAAAATTATAATAATATATATGAATTTTTCAGATACTTTTGCTGAAAATGACGCCCCATCAAAACTACCAATTAGAGATTGTCTCTTTTATTATTTATAAATTAATATAAATATAATATTTAAGAATTAATCTATTAAATATTAATAATTAAAGATTAGATTATATAATATATTAAAATAAGTATCTCATTAATATCTAATCGATTATTATTATAATAATAATTAAATATTATAATAATTACTTAATATACTGAATATAATATATATATAATCGATCTATCTAATTATAGTAAAGCTGCATAGGGTCTTTTTGTCTATCTACACTTAAACAGCATCTTCACTGCTAATTCAATTTCACTTAGCCTACAGAGGAGACAGTTGTTGCATCATTACGTCATTCATGCGGGACCATATTTAGTGGACAATGAATTTCGCTACATTATAACCCTCATGATAAGGCTGCTATTTATTCAATATTATATATATTATCATAATAATAATATATTTTATATCTTGAACATGGAGCAGAGTTCACACCTTATACTATAACTTTAGTTTTTGCAAAGTGCGGTGTTTTTAGTAAACAGTTGTGCAACCTTGTTTTTATATCTCTTTATTGACTAACGTTAGAGCTATCTTTGCCGAGTTCCTTCTCTGTAGTTATCTAATACACCTTCATATTCTCTACTAGCATACCTGAGTCGGTCTACATTACGGTAACAATAGTTAATAAATTTTTCTTGATTATTTATAATTTATATATATATAATAATATATATATATATTAAATAATTTTATTATTAATAGAATTATCCCATCTTTAATATAATTATATATTTAAATTAGGGGCCGTACTTTTATAGTAATACCTTATGCTTTAGGTGAAAAGGCTTGTTTACCTTTTTAACGTTACTCATGTCAGCATTCTCTATCTAATTTTTTATAATATTAATTTAATAAATTAATATAATTCATTAGATGTTCTATTACCATATTATAATTATTATTTAATTAATTATAATATTTAAATATTCAGTTTCATAATTATAAGATCCGTATATTATCTATTAATATAAATATATATATAATATATATTTATAATTTTAAATATTATATAATATTATAATAATATAATATTATTTTTATAATATTAATTATAATTAATAATTAATATAATTTAATTAAATTTTAATTTAAATCAGTGCATTGTTACATGTTCATTAAAAAATGGTTATTGTCAAACCCATTAACTGATTATATAATAATATTTTAATATTAATTTCACTTATTATGATATTTATTAATAAATTATTAATAAATAAATTAGGAACTTTATATATTAATCTGGGCTGTTTCCCTTTAGATTATTTACCTTATCGCACATAATCTGATTTTTATATTAAATAATTAAATATTTCGAGATTAAATATTATTAATAAAATTATTAAAATTCCCTAATATATATTAATTGCTGTACCATTCAATAATTAATAATTAATTATAAATAATTAATTATTAATTAATAATTATTTATATATAAAACTATACTAATATATATTTCATAGAAAACCAGCTATCTGCAAATCAGATTTATCTTTCATAACATTCCACAACTAATTAGATGATATTGCAACATCAACCTATTCGATCGTAAACATCTTGTCATGGAAAGATCATTTGCTTTCGGGTCAATTAATATTAACTATAATATATTGTTAAATATATATATATATTATCAATTTATTTATAAATTATTAATTTGTTGCTAATATTAATTACTTGCTGACCCATTATACAAAAGGTACATCATTAATTTAATTTATAAATCTATGATTGCTTATAAAATAACCATTTACATATATTCCCTCACGGTACTATTTATGCTTATTAATAGTATTTAGTCTTTGAATTTGTTAATCCAATATTCTTACATATGTTAATACATAATACTTAATAGACTTTATTATTTTCTCTCATCAATACTCATAATATCTCGGTTGATTTTTATTCCTTAAGTTAAATAAGATATTTCAATTCACTTAGTATAATTCATAATTATATATATATATATAAATATATATAGATAATATATTAAGTTTCCTTTAGGTATTAAAAATAATTAATATAATTATTTTATTAGTAACCTTATTTACTATTAATAGCTATTTATTATATTATATAATAAATATTATATTCCATGATTATTTCTTTAAATCTATATAATAATTATTTCAAATCAATTATAATATTAATATTAAATGTTACTTATAAATTATAATATTAATATATTAATTATAAATATATATATATAATTATAATAATTATTAATATATATAATAATAATAATAATAATAAAATATACCCGGTCCCCTTAAGGAGGGGACCGGGTAGTAATATTAAAATAAATAATAATAATAATTAATAAATAAGAATAATAATAATAATAATTAAAATTAATAATTATAATAATTAATAAATAATAATAATAATTAAAATAAATTATAATAATAATAATTAAAATAAATAATTATTAAAATAAATTATAATAATAATAATTAAAATAAATAATTAATAGAATATATCCCCGGGGTCATTGACCCCGGGGATTATTTAATATTATTTAATATTATTTAATTATAATTAATTAATAATAATATTTAATTAATATATTTTTAATTAATAATAATAATATTTAATTAAGAATAATATTTAATTAATATTAATTATTAAATATATTAATATATAATAATAATAATAATAAATAATAAATAATAAATAATTAATAATTTATAGTAAATAAAGTATACCCGGTTCCTATGGAACCGGGTATTAATTATAAATTAATATTATATTAAGTATTAATATATAATAATAAATTTATATTAAATAATTATAATTAATTAATAATAATAATAAATATTAAATTAATAATAATAAATATATTAATTAAATAATATAATATTATTAAATCCCGGGGCCAAAGGCCCCGGGTATTATTAAATAATAAATAATAAATAATCATAATAATAAATCATAATAATAAATCATAATAAATAATAAATCATAATAATAATAAATCATAATAAATAAATAATAAATAATAATTATTAAAATAAATAAAATTATTATATATTATATATATTAAATAAATAATAATAATTATAATAATTATAATAATAAATAATAAAAATATACCCGACTACCCCTTTAAGGGGGTAGTCGGGAAGGAAATATTATAAATATATTAATCTAAATATATTAATATTAATATAAATATAAATATATTTAATATTAATTAAATTAATATTAATTATAATATTAATATAATTATATAATAATTATATTATAAGTAATAAATCGACATAAATTATGTTTAATAATATAATATTATATATTATATTATTAAATAATATATATATAATATTATATATATATATATATATCTCTATAATAACAATACTAATTATGAATATAAAATTAATTAATAAATTACTAAATAAAGATATTAAGAATAATAAATTATTTTTAAAGAATTTATTATTAGAGATAAATAATAATAGATTAGATAATCTATTAAATAAATCCTTAATAATTAAATATATTAATCAATATAATAATAAGGGTACTAAATTACAACATATTAATAATATAAATAATTGAACTAATAGATTATATAAATATAATAATAATAATATATTATTACTATTAATAAATGATAATATAATTAAAAAATTATTATATAAATTTATATCATTAAAATATTATAATAATAATATTAATATTATTATTAGTAAACCTCTATTTGAACATAGTTTAACTAAAGTTAATATTAAATTTTATTATTATATTAATTATAATAATAATAATAAATATAATAATTATTATATAGATATTATTAATAAATTATTTAATAATATAAATACATTTATATATAATAATAATAATAATAATATTAATAATAATTTTAATAATTTATCAAATATATTAAGTTATTATTATAATAAAAAAGTAACAATTGAACCAATTAAATTATCATATGTTTATTTAAATAGTGATATTATAACTAAATATATTAGTATAATTGATACTAAATATATTAATACAGGTATTAATAATAATTATATTAATCAATTTAATAATATTATACCTAAAATTAATACTAATAAAATTTTTATTAATTATATTAATAATATAAAATATTATAATAAATTAAAATATAATAATATATTATATAATAATAAATTTAATAATATTATAAATTTATATAATAATATAAATATTAATAATGTACCTATAAATTTATTAATATTTAAATATTTAACTGGATTATCTATTAAATATAAAGGTAGATTAAGTAAACTTATAAATAGAACTAATACTAATATAATTATTAATGGTACATTTAATAATAAAATTTATAATTGAAGTAATATTAATAATCAATATAAATTAAATAATATTAAATCTAATCATTTTATTTATAATAAATCTAATATTAATAAAAATGGTAAATATAATATTAAAGTAAAATTAAATTATATTTAATATATATTATATTAAATATATTAATATATATTAATAAGAATTAATAATTAATAATTAATAATTAATAATTAATAATAATTAATAATAATTAATAAAGTATATATATATATACCGGTGTCAAAGACACCGGTATCTTATTATTATATAATATTATTATATTATAATTATTATATTAATAATTATATTAATAATAATAATTAATTATAATTTATATAAATTATATTTTTAATAAATAATAATATTCTTATTTAATTATATATATATAATAGTATAATTATATTTTTAATTATGAATAAATATTAATATATAATATATAATATTATTATATATTATATTATAATAAATATATTAAATATAAATTATATATTTAATATATATATATTTATATATAAATTATATATTTATATATATATTTATATACCCGGTGTCCTATGGACACCGGGTATTACTATTAAATATATTAAATATATTAATTATTATTAATAGTAATAATATTAATTTATATATATTAATAAATATATTATAATTATTAATAATAATATTAATTTATATTAATAATAATATTAAATTATATTAATAAATATAGATAAATTATATAATTAGTAAATATATTAATTATAGATATATACCCGGTGTCCATAGGACACCGGGTATTAGTAATAAATATAATAATAAATTTAATAATAAATATAGTAATAATAATATTAATATTTATTATATATATTAATAATAATTATTAATAAATAAATAAATAAATGTATTAATAATAAATTAATATAAAATATATAATATATATAATTATTAATAATATTAAATTAATATATAATTATATATTATTAATATAAATTTTATATTATAATTATATATTAATATTAATAATAAATATATTAAAATATTTAATATAACTATTTAAATAATTATTAAATATAACTATATTTAAATAAATATATCCCGCCTAGCCTTAAAGGCTAGGCGGGATAATATTAATATATATAATTAATATTTAATTAATATATAATTAATATTTAATTAATATTTAATTAATAATTAATATTATATTAATAATAATAATAATAATTAATAATAAATTAAAATATATTAATTTATTTTAATAATAATAATAATAATAATAATAATATTTAATATAATTATAATAATTATAATATATATTATTTAATTATATTATTTAATATATATATATTCTATTAATTAATATATAATTATATATAATATATACTATATTATGTATATTAAAATATATAATGAATAATCCGGCGAGACCCTAAGGGTCTCGCCGGATTATTATATAAATTATATATTAATAACTATTATTATAATAATAATAAATATAAATATTTATAAATATTTATAAATTATAAATATAAATAATATGTATATTAAATATATTAATAATATATTTAATATTAAATAATTATATATAATTAATAATAAATATAAATATTAATATAATTATATTATTTAATAATAATAATAATAATAATAATATTATTAATAATATAATTAATAATATAATTCTTATATAAATATGAAGTATACCCGGGCCTTTGGCCCGGGTATAATAAATATATTTAATAAATATATTTAATAAAGATATTTAATTATTAAATATATATATTAATATAATAATTAATATAATAATAATATATAAATATTATAATAATTAATATAATAATAATTATATTATAAATATAATATATAAATATAATAATAATAATTAATATTTAATAAATATAATATAATTCTAATAATTATAATATAATAATTATAAATAAATATAATAATTTAACAATATCCGGCGATCATAGATCGCCGGATAATAATAAAATTAAAAATATTAATAATATTTATCATAATAAGAATAATAATTAATATTAATTTATTAATATATAAATAATAATAATAATAATAATTGTAATTGTAATTAATATAATATTAATAATAATAGTAATTAATATATAAATAATAATAATTATTAATATATTAATAATAATAGTAATTAATATATTAATATTATATGGTTTTAGTAATACCCGCCTTACCCCTAAGGGTAAGGCGGGTATATTAATAAATAAATAAATAAATAAATAATTTATTTAATAATATATATTAATTATATATATATAATATATTATATATTATATATAGTTATAATTTTATATAAATATTTATATAAATATATTAATATGTTTATATATTTATATATTAATAAAATATATATTTATATTTATATTAAATATAATTATATTAATTAAATTAATTAATATTAAATTATATATATTTATAATTAAATATAATAATATAAGAATATTATTGTAATTTATTATAATTAAAATAATAATTATTTATTATTATTAAGCATATAATAAAATGAATGAAATCATTAAAGCGAATAATCCTGTAGCTTCAGTAATAGCCATACCTAAAATAGCGTAATTAAATAATTGATCTTTTAATGAAGGATTTCTTGAAACACCATTAATTAAAGCTGCGAAAACAACAGCAATACCAATACCTGCTCCAATTAATCCAATAGGAGCAATACCTGCTCCAATATATTTAGCTGCCATAACTAATTGCATATTATTTTATATATTGAAATATTTAATTTCTATTAATTTTAAGTTAATATAATTATTAATATTAATTAATATTTATAAATCCTAATTATTATTAATTATAATTATTAATAATTAGGTTAATCATTAACTTATATTTTATATAATAATTAATATAATTATATAATAATTATTATATAAATTAATTATTAATAATAATTACTTATAAGAAATAATAAATATTGATCTTATGGTCTAATGGTTACGACATCAACTCTTCATGTTGATAATATTGGTTCAATCCCAATTAAGATTATTAATATAGTAATATATAAATATATTTAATAATATTATATATATATTATAATAATAATAATAATAATTAATTATATATAATATATATAAATAAATAATTATATAATTAATTATACATCCCGCGTTACCTAAAGGGTAACGCGGGTTATTAGTGTTATTATTATATAATAATAATAATAATAATAAATATATTAATAATAATATTAATTATAATAATTTAATAATAATAATCATTATAGTAATAATATTATAATAATATTATTAATTAATAGTAATTATATTATAATAATATTAATTATAATTATAATAATAATAATTAATATATTAATAGTAATTATATAATAATATTAATTATATTTATATATAATTAATATAAATTAAATATATATAAAATTATATATATTATAATTAATATTTAATAAAGATTAATATATATAAAATATATAAAATATATATATAAATAAAAATAAAAATATATAAAAATATATAAAAATAAGTACCCGGGGGGGTCTTTGGACCCCCCCGGGTTATACTATAAATATATAAAATATATATATTTATAATTTATATTTATATTGAATATTATAATTATATTATAATTATATAATATAATCTTATATTATATATATTAATGTATAATATATTATATATATATATAATTATGTATTAATTATTATTATAAAATATTATATAACTCTTTTAATATATAATTATATATTAATTATTATTATAAAATATTATATAACTATTTTTATATAAAATATTTAATTAAGATACCCGCGGAAGCTATAGCTTCCGCGGGTATTATTATATTAATATACTTTATATTAATATAATTTAATAGTCTTTATATTAATATTATTTAATATTATTTAATAATCTTTATATATTTTTAATATTGATTATATTAATTATATATTTAATATTAATTATAATATATTTAATTTTAAATATAAATAAGTATAATTATTAAATTTTTAATATTATAATTATAATTATAATATTAAATAAATATATCTATATATATATATTATAATTAATTTATATTAATTAAATATAAATTATAAATATAGTTAAATATATATAAATTATAAATATAGTTAAATATATATATATATTATAAATATTCCCGCGTTACCCCCCCTAAAAAGGGGGGGTAACGCGGGATCTTATTAAATAATATTAATTATTATATTTATAATTAAAATAATTAATATTATATATTTTATAAATACTTAATATAAATATAATATTTATATTATATAATAATAATATTAATTTATTAATATAAATTATTAAATAGTATTATTAATTTATTATATAAATAATTAAATAGTATTATTAATTTAAAATAGATATTTTATATATCCCCCGGTCCCTAATGGACCGGGGGTATATTAGATATAGATATAATTACTATTATAATAATAATATTAATAATATTATAATATTTATTAAGAATAAATTATATATAATATATTTAAATATATTATTTATATATATATACTTAATATATGTAATTATATTTATATTATATTAATATTTAATTTTAATATAATTATAATTATATTTATATTTATATTAATATTATATTAATATTTAATTTTTAATATCCGGCGAAGCAATGCTTCGCCGGATATACAAAGAATAGTATTTATAATAATATCTATATATATATATATATATTATTAATATTTATATATTATATAATATATAATTATATTTAATTAATATAAAATATATAATTAATATATATATAATTAATTATATAAAACTATTATAAAATTTTAATAATAATTATAATTATATTTATATAATTACCCGGTGCCAAAGGCACCGGGTATATATTTAATAATTATATTTAATTATTATATTTATATTTATATTTAATAATTATAATATTTATATTTAATAATTAATATAATTATATTTAATAATTAATATAATTATATTTAATAATAATAATAATAATAATAATATTTAATAATAGGGTATAATAAATACTATAAATATATTAATAATATTTAATAATAATAATTATTCTAATAATTTTTATATTAATAATATATATATATTATAATAATAATAATCCTTAATTTTTATTTTAATAATATATTTAATAACCGCCGAAGTTAACAATGTTAACTTCGGCGGTATTAAGTAGTAGTAGTAGTGTTAATTATTAGTCTTAAGTATTAATATAAATATTAAGTAGTAATATAAATAATATTATTAATTTTAAGTATTAGTATTTAATAGTAATATTAATAATATTATTAGTATAAATAATTAATATAAATTATTAAATATATACCCGGTGCCTTTGGCACCGGGTAATTATATAAATTATTAGTATAATATTAATAATATTAAATATATTAAATATATTAAATATATTAAATATATTAAATATATACCCGGGGCCAAAGGCCCCGGGTATATCTCATAAATACTATAAATAAATATAAATATTTAATAATAATAATAATATTTATAATTAAATAATAATAATATTTAATAAATAATAATAATAATATTTATAATTAAATAATTATAATAATAAGAATAATAATAATTATAATATATATAATAATAATAATAATAATTATTAAAATAATAATTTTAATATTAATAATATATTTAATAACCGCCGAAGTTAACATTGTTAACTTCGGCGGTATTAAGTAGTAGTAGTAGTATTAATTATTAGTCTTAAATATTACTATTAAAAATATTAATAATATTAATTATTAATTTTAAATATTACTAATAATAATATTAATAATATAATAATATATATAATAATAATAATATTAATTATTAGTATAAATAATTAGTATTAATTAATAATAATATTAATTATATAAATAATTAGTATAATATTATATTTTAATATTAATATAAATAATTAATATAATTTTTAATAAAATTAAATATATACCCGGTGCCAAAGGCACCGGGGGGTAATTATATAATATTTAATATAATTATATAAATAATATTAAATATAATAATATTATTTATTATATATTTATAAGTAATTTATAATTAATAAATAAATACCGATTATTATTATTAATTTATTAAAAATTAATAATAATAATAATAATTATATTTAAATATTAATATTTAAATATAATAACTTATTAAAGTTATTTAATTATTAAATATTTTATATTTAATAATAATAATAATTAACATATCCTATAATATAATTAATATATATAACTATAATTAATTTATAAATATATATATTATAATATACTATAATTGATATTATATAATAATTAATTATTATATATTAAATTATTATATATATAACAATAAATGGTAAATATATATAATAAGTATAATTTATTATAGATTATATTTAATAAAATATAAATATTAATAATATATTTCTATTTTATTTTTATTTATATATAAAATTATGTCATTTAGAAAATCAAATGTATATTTAAGTTTAGTTAATAGTTATATTATTGATTCACCTCAACCATCATCAATTAATTATTGATGAAATTTAGGTTCATTATTAGGATTATGTTTAGTAATTCAAATTATAACTGGTGTATTTATAGCAATGCATTATTCATCAAATATTGAATTAGCATTTAATTCAGTAGAACATATTATAAGAGATGTAAATATAGGATATGTAATTAGATATATGCATGCTAATACAGCCTCAATGTTCTTTATTTGTATGTATATTCATATTGGTAAAGCTATTTATTATGGTTCATATAGATCACCTAGAACTCTAGTATGAATTGTAGGAGTAATTATTTTTGTAGCTACTATGGCAGCTGCATTCTTAGGTTATTGTTGTGTATATGGACAAATGTCACATTGAGGTGCTCTAGTTATTACTAATTTATTCTCAGCTATTCCATTTGTTGGTAAAGATATTGTAATGTGATTATGAGGAGGGTTCTCAGTAGCTAATCCGCTATTACAAAGATTTTTTGCATTACATTTTTTAGTACCATTTGTTATTGCTGCTTTAGTATTAATGCATATGTTAGCATTACATGTTCATGGATCATCAAATCCATTAGGTATTACTGGTAATATAGATAGAATTCCAATGCATAACTATTTTGTATTTAAAGATTTAGTTACTGTATTTGTATTTTTAATTGTATTATCATTATTCGTATTTTATTCTCCTAATACATTAGGTCACCCCGATAATTATATTCCTGGTAATGCATTAGTAACTCCAGCTTCTATTAAATTCATATTTATATTTATTATAATATTATATTTAATATATTTATTTAATAAATATATTAATTATTATATTAATAATTTAATATATTTTAAAATTAATAATAATATTAATAATAATAATATTATTAATATTAATAATAATTATATAAATAATTATATAAATAATAAATTTAATAATATAAATAATAAATTAAATAATATAAATAATAAATTTAATTATATTAATAATAAATTTAATTATATTAATATATTATTACCCGGCGATCTATGATCGCCGGGTAATAGTAAATTATTATTAATTAATAATTATAATAATAATTATAATAATAAATTTAATATTTTATTTAATAATAAAATATTTCATAGTATATCATTATTAAATAATAATATATTAATAAAAAATATAATATTAAATAAAACTCTTTTATTATTACTAAAAATATGAACTATTAATTTAATTAATAAATATAATTTAATATCTAATAATAATATATTATTAAAACTTTGAATAGTTGAATTAAATAATAATAATATTAATATTAATAATAATAATAATATTAATATTAATAATAATAATAATAATTATAATAATTATAATAATTTATTAAATATTAATTTATTAACTATAATAAATAGTAATAAAGATATAATTATTAATTTATTAAATCTAAAATTATTAGATTCAGAAATTATTTTATCAACAAATAATGATTTTAAAAATATTATTAATGGTTTATTTCAAGCTGAAGGTTATGTAGGTTATGAATTTATAAATAAATTAACTTATAAAGGTAGACCTTTAGTATTTATTCAATTAAATGCTAGTTTAGAAAGTATTTTATTATTTAAACAATTAAATAATATTTTTAATAATAAAATAAAATATATTATTTATATTAATAAATCAGGTATTTATAGTATTAGAATATATTCTAGAGATATAATATTTATTATTAATGAATTTAAATTATATATAAATAATTTATATGGAGATAAATATAAAGGTTTATTATATATTATAAAGATTAATTATTTAAATAATAAATTAAATAATATAATTATTAATAATAATAATACTTTATTATTAACTAATAGATATCCGGTATCAAAAGTACCGGGTATTAATAATATAATTAATTATTATATTATTAATATTATTAAAGTAATTTATTTAATTTATAATTTAGTAGATAATTCACAAAGAAAAATTAATTTAAATAATAAAATTAAATTAGTATTATATTATATAGTATATTCTAAATATAATATTAAAAATTATTATATATTAGAAAATAATTATAATTATAATAATTATAAAAATTATTTATTAAATTATGAAAATAATATTATAAAAATATATTTAAATAAATTTAATATAAATATTTGTTGATTATTAGGTTTTTATATTGGAGATGGTTCTTTATTACTATTTATTAAAAATAATAAAAATAATATACCTTTATATATTCTAGAATTTAGAATTAATCAAAAAAATACTAATATAAATATTAATTTATTAAATATAATTAATAAATATTTATATAATAATTATAATATTAATAGTTCATTAAAGATAAATAATCTTATATATATATTACTAATTAATAATAATTTAAGTTTAAATAAATTAATAAAATTATTTAATAATTATAATAAATATTGATATATAAAAAAACATCAATTAATATTTAATTATAAATTAACATTATTAAATAAAATTAGTAAATATTGAATAGTAGGTTTATTATTAAAATTAAAATTATTAAGAAATTATTTAATTATAGTATATAATAATATATTATTAAGTAATTATAATAATAAATTACAATTAATAAATATTAATGAAATTAAATTATATTTAGATAATATAAATATTAAATATGATATTAATATTATTAAATTATTATTAAAATATGATAATAAACTTAATAAATATTATTATCCTAAATATTTAATTAATAAAAATAATTTAAATTTATTATTTAATATTAATTATTATAATAATTATATTAATAATTATTATAATAAAGAAATAAATATAAAATTATATTTATTTATAAAATATAATAATAAAAATAATAAATCTATTATAGTTAATTTACCCTTTAAACTATATCCTAAATATAAATATTTTTATTTTAGTAATTATAATAATAATAAAATTTATCTAATTAATATAGCTTTAATATATAGAAATAAAATATTATATAATTGATTAATTAATAATAATTTATTATAAATATATAATAATAATAATAATTTATTAAATAATAATTATTAAATAATAATATATAAATATATAGATATATATATATATACATATATATAAACCCGGTGCTAAAAGCACCGGGTACTATTAATAATAATTATTCTTATTATTAGTATATTATAAATAATTATAATATATATAATTTATTTATATTATAATTATAATATAAATAATATTTAATAATAATTATATTTATATTAATATCTATTTAATATATATTTAATATATATGTATTTAATTAATATATATTTAATATAGATATATTTAATTAATATATATTTAATATATATGTATTTAATTAATATATATATAAAATTAATATGTATATAATTAATATATATATAAAATTAATATGTATATAATTAATATGTATATAATTAATATATATAAAATAAATATGTATATAATTTATACCCGGTGCCTTTGGCACCGGGTATTTAATAATTATTTAATACTAATTAAATATTTTAAAATAAAAATAAAAATAAAAATAATAATTATAAATTAATATTATAATAAATATGAATAAACAGTAGCATTAAATATTATAAAATTTAATGAAAAAATTGGCTAATTGACAAAGAACTCTAAGGTATAATATATTTATATTATACTATGACAATTTGCAGCGAAGCTTATATCATCTCTATATTATATATGAATATATTTATTATTAATATATATAATATATAATTAATTATATATTATATATATTCTAATATATAAAAATTTAGTATAATAATTATATTATTAATATATAATTATTAAATAAACTTAAAATTAAAATTAATATAATAAATATTATATAATTATATAGATATAAGAACGTTCAACGACTAGAAAGTGAATAGAGATAATAATACCTTTCCACGAAAACCAATTAATTTTATAAGATTCTTTATTTAAGAGAAATAATAATTATTTCTATCTTATAATTAATGACATAGTCTGAACAATAATGAAAATTATTGAAATAAGATTTTAAATTATCTTATATTAAACATAATTGTGTACCTGAATGATACTTATTACCATTTTATGCTATTTTAAGATCAATTCCAGATAAATTATTAGGAGTTATTCTAATGTTTGGAGCTATTTTAGTATTATTACTATTACCATACCTAGATAGAAGTGTAATTAGAGGTAACTCATTTAAAGTTATTTCTAAATTTATGTTCTTCTTATTCGTATTTAATTTCGTATTATTAGGTAAATTAGGAATGGAACATATTGAAGTACCTTATATTTTAATGTCTAAAATTTCTACTATTTTATACTTCGCATATTTCTTAGTATTCGTACCTATTGTATCTACTATTGAAAATGTATTATTCTATATTGGTAGAATCAATAAATAATTTTAATTAAATTATAAATTATAATAATAATATTCTTTTTAAAATATATATATATTATATTAATAATATTTAATATATATTTTAATATATATATATCCAGTTACAAAAGAATCGGATATTAAATAATAATTATATATAATAATATATAATTATATTATATATTTTATAATATATTTAATATATATATATTGTTATATATAAATATATATAATTAATAATATGTTTAATATAAATATATATAATTAATAATATACTCTCCCCCCCCCCCCCCCGGGTCCTTTGGACCCGGGGGTTTATTTATTAATATAATTATTTATTAATATTATTATTTATTAATATAATTATTTATAATTATATTAATTATAATAATATTTATTATTATTATTACATTTATAATATAATTATTTAATATATAAATATTAATAATATATAAATATTAATAATATATAAATATTAATAATATCTAAATATTAATAATATACTCTCCCCCCCCCGGGTCCTTTGGACCCGGGGGGGGGAGGGGGGGGATTTATTAATTTATTAATTAATAAATTTTAATATAAATTTTAATATATACCTATTACAAAATAACCGATTATTTAATAGTCATTATTATAATAAAATAGAATAATATTATATATTTAATAATAATATATTTAATATATATATTTTATATATTAATAATATATTTAATATAAATATATATATATAATTAATAATATATTTAATATATATATATATAATTAATAATATATTAAATATAAATATATATAATTTATAATTATACTTTTTCCCCTACCCGGGTCCTTTGGACCCGGGTAGGGATTTATTAATTTATATTATTATTATTTATAATTATTATAATTAATTATATAATTAATAATTATAATTATTATTATTATTATTATTATTATTAAGTAATTATTATTAACAATATAATTATATTATATTACTATTATTTATATTATATATACCCGTTGTCTTTGACAACGGGTATATAACAATTATATTATATTATATAATTATTATATAATTTATATAATATATAATCTTTATATAATTAAAAGATACTTATTATATTAATATTATTAAATATTATTTTAATATATAATTTAAATTAATATATCTGGTACTAAAAATCACTAGATATTCTTATAATTAATAATTAATACATTATATTTAATAATTTATAATTAATATATAATATTTAATAATTATAATAAATATTAAATTAATTTTTAATATTAATTTATATATAATATATATATAATTATTATTTATATTAAAATATAATTATTAATAATTAATAATATATATAATATTAATTATTAATTACCGGGTCCAAAGGACCCGGTAATAGTAATAGTATTAGAGTAATATATTATAAATATATATATATATTAAAATATAATTATTTAATTATTTATATAATTAATATATTATTATTATTTAATAAATTAAATAATAATAAGAATAATAATATTAAAATATTATAAGTAATTAATAATGCAATATGATGTAATTTGGTTAACATCTTAGGCTCATGACCTAATTATATACGTTCAAATCGTGTTATTGCTAATAATAATAATAATTATTAATATATAATTATTAATATATAATTATATAAAGGAAAATCATAAATATTAATTATTAAATAAAATTAAAGAAATATATATATAATTAAATGAAAATAAATTAAATTAATAATAATATTATTAAATATATATTATATATTATAATATATATTGAGTGCAATATTTACAAAATTATGTTTATATATAATTTATATATTAATATAATATTAAATATATTATTAAAATAATTATTATTATTATTATTATTATTATTATTATTTAATAATAATACAGATAGAAGCCAAAGGGTCAGGCGCTTTCTTTGGGTGAAAGACCTAGTTAGTTCGAATCTAGCCTATCTGATATATATATATATATATAATTAAATATATATATATTATTAATATATAATTAATATATCTTATATATTAATTATATTTAATAACTTAATAATATAATATTATAAATATAATATTTAGAATATTATAAATAATATATAATTTTTATATATTAATAAGATATAAATAATATATAATTTATATAATGAAATATATATATACCCGGTGCCTTTGGCACCGGGTATTAGTATATTAAATAACTAATATTCATACTTTTTATATAATATTAATATTAAAATAGTATATTTATATTAATTCTAATATATATATATTATTATATTAAATATAAATTATTTATTAAAATAATTTAATAATATATTTATTATATATATAATTTAGATATTATTAAAATATATATTAATTATTATATATATATATAATTTTAATATTATTAAAATATACATTAATTATATATTATTGGGAATATATACCCGGTGCTCTAGAGCACCGGGTATATTTATATTTATATATATTTATATATATTTATATATAATAATATATTAATAATATTTATATATTATAATAATTATTATTATAATTATTATTATAATTATTAAATTAATAATAATATTATTTATTATTAATATTATAATTATATAATCTATTAATATAAGTAATTAATAGCTATTTTGGTGGAATTGGTAGACACGATACTTTTAAGATGTATTACTATTTAGTATAAAGGTTCAAATCCTTTAAATAGCATTTATATATTATTAAATAATATTAAATAATATTAAATATAATAATTATATTATTATTAATATTGTTATTATACCCGCCTTTACCAATTTTGGTAAAGGCGGGTATCTTATTTATTATATTTTATTATATTTTATTATATTTTATTATATATAATTATATATAATAATATAATATATAATATAATATATTATATTATATATTATATATTAATATTAATAATAATAATTTTTATTATTAATTATTATTAATTAAATTGAGTCGTAGACTAATAGGTAAGTCACCAAAATTTGAGTTTGGAATTTGTTTGTTCGAATCAAACCGATTCAATATATTTATATTTATATTAAAATTAATTAAATTATAATATATTATTAAATATAATTAATTAAATTACAATATATTATTAAATATAATTTGTTGAATACCGCCGAAGCAAAGCTTCGGCGGTATTCTGTTTAATATATATATTATATATTTAATATAATATTTATAATATTTATATTTAATATATTTATAATATTAATATTTAATATAATATTTATAATATTTATATTTAATATAATATTTATAATATTTATATTAAAATTTATAATAAAGAGAATATTGTTTAATGGTAAAACGGTTGTCTTTTAAGCAATTTATACTTGGTTCGATCCCAGTTATTCTCATTTATAGCTCTCTTAGCTTAATGGTTAAAGCATAATACTTCTAATATTAATAGTCCATGTTCAAATCATGGAGAGAGTATATAAGATAATATATAATATATATATATAATTATATATAATATATAATAATTATATATATATTAATAATATATAATAAGGAGGGATCTCCAATGTTGGTAATTGGAGTTGAGCTGTAAACTCAATGGTATATCCTTCATAGGTTCAATTCCTATTCCCTTCAATTATTTATAATAAATTATAATATATTATAATATATTAAAGTAATACCCGGAGCCTTATTTAGGCTCCGGGTATATATTATTATATATTAATAATATTAATATATTATTATTATTATTATAATATTATAGTTTTTATAGCTTAATGGTTAAAGCCTCTCACTGTTAATGAGAATATATAGGTTCAATTCCTATTGAAAACGTAATATATTAAAATATATGGGGTTATAGTTAAATTAGGTAGAATAATTGCTTTGCATGCATTAGATATGAGTTCAATTCTCATTAACTCCAATATATATATATATAAAGAAACTATAATTCAATGGTTAGAATAGTATTTTGATAAGGTACAAATATAGGTTCAATTCCTATTAGTTTCATAAATTATAAATTATTAATTAATTTAATTAATTTAATTTTATTTAATAAATTAGTTTAATTTTATTTAATAAATTAGTTTAATTTAATAAATAGGACGGTTGACTGAGTGGTTTAAAGTGTGATATTTGAGCTATCATTAGTCTTAATAGACTACGTAGGTTCAAATCCTACACCTTCCGATATTATTATATTTATAATATAAATAATATATATTTATAACATAAATAATATATAAATAATATATATTTATAATATAAATAATATATAAATAATATATATATATATATAATATAAATAATATATATATATAATTATATTTATAATATAAATAATATATATATAATTATAGATAATATAAATAATGTATATATATTATAGATAATATAAATAATGTATATATATTATAGATAATATATATAATGTATATATAATTATAGATTATATATAGTTTATATTACCCGGGTCCTATAGGACCCGGGTATTATATGTATTTATATACATATTTTAACATATAATATATATATATTAAATAATATATTAATATAAAAATTAATATAATTAATATATAATAATTATAATATAGTAATATTATAAATTAATTAATATTATAATATATAAATAAATTAGTATTATAATATTTATATATAAATTAATTATTATTATTATAATATATATAAAATTAGTATTATAATATATTAATTTTATAAATTATTATTATAATATATTTATATTAAAAATAAATAAGTATTATTGTATAAAATTATATAATTATACAATACCCGGTGCCTTTAGGCACCGGGTATTTATATATAATACATTAATAATATAATACATTAATAATATAATACATTAATATATAATACATTAATAATATAATACATTAATATACATTAATATATAATACATTAATATACATTAATATATATTTATATAATTATATATATATTATATATATATAATAATTATATTATTATTTAATTTTATAATATTATTATTATTTAAAATAATAATATTATTTATTATTTATTATTTATTATTTATTATTATTTAATAATTACTATTAAGTATTATACCCGGTTCCTTAAGGAACCGGGTATATATATTAAATATAATATATATTTATAAATTTAATAAATATTAATAATTTAATATTATATTATTATATAATATTATTATAATTTATTATTATAAAATATTAATAATTATTTATTAATATTAAAAATATTAAAATAAGTACCCGGGGCCTTTGGCCCCGGGTATACTATTTATAAAATATATATCCTATTAATATTAGTATTACTATTAATATTACTATTAATATTAATATTAATAATATATTTATTATAATTATTAATATTATTTATATTAATATTTATATTTATATTTATAATTATATTTATAATTATAATTATAATTATATTTATATTTAATATTAATATTTACTATTTATATTTAATATTTATATAAATACCCGGTGCCCTAGGGCACCGGGTATATTTTGTTTAGTATTTAATATTATTATAAATTATAATAATAATATTTTATTATTTTAATAATAATAATAATAATAATTATATTTTTATAAAGTATAATTATTTATAATAATGTATAATAATGTATTATAATCTATTATAATGTATAATTAATTTTAATTAAGTATAATAATTTATAATTATGTATAATTATATATAATTATGTATAATAATATATACCCGGGGCCTTTGGCCCCGGGTATAATTAATATTTTTATATTTAAATATATATTTAATAATTAATATATTTATAATTAATATATTTATATATTTATAATTAATATATTTATAATAAATATATTTATATATTTATATACCGGGTCCAAAGGACCCGGTATATTGTATTATATTGTATAATATTATATATTTAATAATTATATTATATTGTATAATATTATATATTTAATAATTATATTATATTTTATTATAATATATATATAAATAATAATAATAATTAATATAATATATTATTATTATATATTAATATATATATAATTTATAAGTAAGAATAAATTTTAATTTATTATTTATATAATAATAATTAAAAAAGAGAATAATAAATAATATTAAAGAACATGATGTTGGTTCAGATTAAATGCTAAATAAGGACATTACACATGCGAATTAAACGTTTAATTAATTATTAATTAAATATGTAGTGAAAATGTGAGTAATATATAGGAAATCTGAACTATAAATTAAGTTAAATACTTAATAATAAATAAAGAATAATATTTGTTTATAGTCGAGCCTATATTAGTTTAGGTAGTAGGTTTATTAAAAGTTAAACCTAGCCAACGATCTATAATCGATAATTAAAGTTAGAACGATCACATTGACTTTGAAATAATTAGTCAATATCTATATGATACAGCAGTGAGGAATATTGGACAATGATCGAAAGATTGATCCAGTTACTTATTAGGATGATATATAATTAATTAAATATAATTATATATATATATATATATTTATTTATATATATATATATATTTATTATATTATAATATATAATATATAATATATATAAATTGATTAAAAATAAAATCCATAAATAGTTTAAATAATGATATAAACTAACATATATAAAATATGTATATTATTATTATTAATAATATTTTAATAGTCCTTACCAAGATTTGTGCCAGCAGTAGCGGTAAGACAAAGAGGGCTAGCATTAATCATAATGGTTTAAAGGATTCGTAGAATGAATATATTAAATATTTAGAATTAATAAATAATTATTAAAGAATTATAATAGTAAAGATGAAATAATTATGATAATTATAAGACTTATATATGTGAAAATATTAATAATTTATTAATTGACATTGAGGAATGAAGACTAGAGTAGCGAAACGGATTCGATACCCGTGTAGTTCTAGTAGTAAACGATGAATACCCATTAATTATTATAAAATAATTAATGAAATGAAAATTAAAGTATTCCACCTGAAGAGTACGTTCGCAAGAATGAAACTCAAAACAATAGACGGTTACAGACTTAAGCAGTGGAGCATGTTATTTAATTCGATAATCCACGATAATCTTACCATTTTTTGAATATTTATTATTATTATATTATTAATATAATAATAATATTTACAGGCGTTACATTGTTGTCTTTAATTCGTGCTGCAAAGTGTTAGATTAAGTTCATTAACGAATAAAACTCCATATATATAATATATTAATTATATATAATATTATATTATATTTTTAATATAATGAAAGGAATTAAGACAAATCATAATGATCCTAATATAATGGGCTATAGACGTGCTATAATAATATAATAATAAAATTATATAATATTTATTAATAAAAATAAATATAATTAATAATAGAAAATATATTAATCTTTAATATATATTATAATTAATTATTAATTATAATTAATATATATATTATATATAATATGAATTATAATCTGAAATTCGATTATATGAAAAAAGAATTGCTAGTAATACGTAATTTAGTATATTACGGTGAATATTCTAACTGTTTCGCACTAATTACTCATCACGCGTTGAAACATATAATTATCCTAATATATAATATTTATATACAAGAAATTATACGAATTTATGCGAAGTTGAAATACAGTTATCGTAGGGGAACCTGCGGTGGGCTTATAAATATCTTAATATTCTTTTTATATTTAATATATAATTTAATATATAAATTATAATTATTTATAATATTAATAATAATAATAATTATATATATATATATTAAATTAATAATTTAATATTATTATAATATATAATATATTATAATAATTAATTAAAAATATTAATTAATTATTAATAATTTATTATTAATAATTAATTATGAATAATAACTAAAGTATACCCGGTCCCTAAAGGGACCGGGTATTAAATAATATATTAATAATATTATTAATAATAATAATAATAATTTAATTATTTATAAATAATATATTATTATAATAATATATTTAATATTAATTATTATAAATTATAAATATAATAAATAATAATAATAAATATAATATTAAAGTTATTATAAATAATATTATAAAATAATATAATAAATTATAATAAATATTTATAAAATATAAAATATTAAGTATAATATATATACTATAAAGTATAATATATAAAGTATAAAGTATAATATATAAAGTATAAAGTATAAAGTATAATATATAAATATAAATATAAATATAAGTATACCCGGCGAGGCTTACCCGGCGAGGCTTAGCCTCGCCGGGTATTAAGTAAAATGTTAATAATATTTTATTATAATTAAGAATAAGAATAATTATAATAATTAATAATTATAAATATAATTATAATAATTATAATTATATTTATAATATAATTAAATATAATAATAATAATTATATAATATAATTAAATCTAATATTATAAAATAATATAAAATTATATATTATATATTATATATAATAATTATATATAATAATATATTATAATTAATATAAAAATAATATATAATAATATATAATAATGTATAATAATTAATATTAAAATAATAATAATAATAATAATAATAATAATTTAACAATATCCGGCGATCCATGGATCGCCGGATATTAATAATAATTATTAAAATAATAATAATATTTATAATTATAATAATAATTATAATATTAATTATTAAATAATAAATATATATATTAATATTAATATTAATATAATTTATATATAATATTAATAATAATATTATTAATATTATAATAATAATATTAAATAATAAATTAATAGTATATAATTTATATATTAATATATATAATATATATATATCTATTAATATAAATAAAGGATATAGTTTAATGGTAAAACTATTGATTTCAAATCAATCATTAAGAGTTCGAATCCCTTTATCCTTGTTAATTATTAATTATAATTAAGAATTAATAATAATTAATATATTAATTTTTAATATTAAGTATTATTATATAATATAATAATATATATATATATAGGAGATATATATATCCGCCGAAGCTATAGCTTCGGCGGATATATTTAATATTATATATTCTATAAATATTATCATTAAATTATAATATTATTTATATTATAATATAAATAATATTAAATAATATTAAATAATAATAATAATTATATTTATAATAATAATAATTAGAATAATTATTTAATAATTATATTAAATTATAATAATTATTATAATAATTTAATTAATAATTTATATTATAATAATTCTATTAATAATAATATTATGTTATTTATAATGATATACCCGGCGATCTACGATCGCCGGGTTATAAATATAAATATAAATATATATATATATAAATATATATTAATATAATACTTAAATATATAAATACTTAAATATATATATAAATATATATATTAATACTTAAATAAATAAATATATATAAATATATTATTAAAAATATTATAATATATTAAATATTATATATATTATAATTATAATTATATAATAATAAATATCACTCTTTTCTCGGTTACAAAGGACCCGGGTTAGATATAGTTATATAATTTATATATTAAATATATAATTAATATATTAATAAATATAATAATTATGAACTATTACCGGTTATTTCCCCTAATAAGAGGGGAAATAACCGGTATACTTTTATATTATTTATTATAAATAATTATTAAAATTATAATTATTATAAATATTAAATAATTATAATTTATATATTATTAATATATAATATAGATATTAATAATATATATTATTAAATATAATATAATTTATATATTATTAATGTATAATATAAATATTAATATTAATAATATACTTATTATTATTATAATTTATATATTATTAATGTATAATATAAATATTAATTAATCTAATTACTATTATAATTTTTATACCGGCGATCATTGATCGCCGGGTACATCTATTTTAATATTCTTATTATATTTAATTAATATATTTTAATATTATTATTATTATAATTTATTCTATTTACTCTAATATATAAAGTATTAATAATAAGTAGTTATATACTTTAGTTAATATTATATTAAATATATTATTAATAATATCTATTTATTATATAAAAATATAATAAATAATTAATAGATTATTTAAAAATAAAGATATAGTTAATATACTTTATAAATATATTTTATAATTAATTTTATTATAAATATATATAATATTATTTATTAATATAATTATTATATATTAATAATATATTAAGGTATATTATATATTTATTAAATATACCCGTATTTCCTATAATGGGGATATAGGTTAAATAATATATACCCGGATCCTATGGATCCGGGTATATCTTTAATAATATTAATATATTAATATTAAATATATTATTATTATTAATATTATATTAAATATCTTATTATTATTAATATAATATTAAATATATTATTATTATTAATAATTAATAGTTACTTTCATTATTTATAGATTGTATATAAAATAAATATATGATAATTATTAAATTATTTTTATTAATTATAATATTATATATTATTATTATTATAGTATATATTATTATATATTATATATATATTTATATATATATAAATTATATACCCGGTGTCCTAGGACACCGGGTATTTGTATTATTAATTATTTATATATATATATATATAAATTTTAAAAGTAAATATTTATAATAATATTTATTTAATATATTTATTAATTATGATAATTAATATTTATTTATATGTAATATATACATATATTTAATATATATTAATATATATATATATTAATATATATTATTTATTATTATAAATATTTATTATAATGTAAATTATAATTATAACCTATAAACCGACTTAAGTTTATTACTATTAATATATTTATTATTAAATTTAATAATAAATATATTTAAATATTTAATAAAATATAAAAAAATTATATTATGATAATTCAAAGATGATTATTTTCAACTAATGCTAAAGATATTTCAGTATTATACTTTATCTTAGCATTATTTAGTGGAATAGTAGGTACAGCAATGTCTGTAATCATTAGATTAGAATTAGCAGGTCCAGGTCCTCAACATTTAGCCGGAAATAACCAGGTCTTTAATGTTTTAGTCGTTGGTCATGCTGTTGCTATGATTTTCTTCATGGTTATGCCAGCATTAATTGGAGCTTATGGTAAACACATATATAATAATTTATTATTTATTGATCTTAATAATAATATTAATAATCTTTCTTTGATATATTTATTACTAAGAGTATCGGATAATTTATCGATATTTCTAAGTTCTCAAAAGTACCCGGACTCCCGTAGGTAGTCTGGGTATTAATTTAAATTATAATAAATTAAAATTAGGTCCTTATTTAACTGGATTAATTGAAGGAGATGGTACTTTTTATGTACCTAATATTAATAATAAAAAATTAAAACCTTATATTAGTATTGTATTTCATATTAAAGATATAATATTAACTAATTATTTATCAAAATTATTAAATATTGGTAAAGTTTATGATATATTTAATAAGGGTAAATATTGTATGTGAAATATTTATAAAATTGAAGATTTATATTTATTAATTAATTTAATTAATGGTTATTTTAGAACACCTAAATATTATAAATTTATTGAATTAATTAATTGAATTAATAATTATATTAATATTAATAATACTTTAATTATTAATAATAATAATATATTAATAATATATAATATTAATAAAAAAAAAGATATTTTATCTAAAATTAATTATATTATAGTAAAACCTATAGATAATTCTCCTTTAGAATCAAATTCATGATTAGCTGGTTTTAGTGATGCAGATTCTAATTTTAATATTCAATTATATAAAAAAAAGAATAATAAAAATTATATTAATATAAATTATAGATTAGAAATTAAACAAAAATATAATTATAATAATAGTTATATAAATTATGATTCTTATTTTTTTATAATAAAAATTGCTAATATATTTAATAGTAATTTATTAAGTAGAGAAAGAAAATTAAATAAACAAAAAGAATATAAATTATATTATCTTTATATTATTTCTGTTAATAGTATTAATAATTTAATTATTGTTAATAATTATTTTAATAAATATCCTTTATTATCTTCAAAATATTTTAATTATAAAAAATGATCTATATTATTAATATATAGATTAAAAATTAATTCAACAACAAATATAGATATTATTAAATTATATAAAGATATTAATAATAATAAATTAATTAATTGAGATCATTTAAATAATAATTATTATTTAAAATAATTGCCGTAATATATTGTAAAATATATTATTATAACATTACTATATTCTGGAAGTTCCTAAAGCTTTATATAATATATCATAATATATTTATAATTAATAGTATTATTATAATATAATTAATATAAATATAAATATATAATATTATAATCATAGTATCTATTAATAAATTTTTAATATTCTTTTTATTAATATATACTATTTATAATATTATATTATTATTGTTATATAATAACAATATTTATATATTTATATATACTTATGGTTTAATATCATGAGTTTTTCTATTATTATTATTTTTATTAAAATTAAATACCCGCGCCCCTTTTAGGGGCGCGGGTATACTATTTAGTAAATCATAGTAATAATTTTTATAATATTATAGATTATTTTAGTATTATTCCGATATACTCATAATACCCACTTTTATAGAAAGTTCGAATACTATTAATAAGAATTATATAATAATTAATATATAATATATATATATATAAAATATATATATATATAAATAAATCGGATATATGAATTATATTTAATATTATATAATTAATAAATAATATAAATTTATATTAAAAATTATAAAGATATAATTAATAATTATAATGGATAATCAGTAGGAAACGAAATTAATTATAATATATATATATATAATAATATTATAATATACTATATATAATATATATTGTTATAATTATATACCCGGGCATACCAGTAGGTATGCCCGGGTAATATATTAATAATTAATAATTATTAATTAATAATTAATAATATATATATATTAATATATTATATATAATAATAATATATAATTATATAAATATTATAGATTATTTATTAGGATCCTCAGAGACTACACGTAATGTAACCATATATATATATATATATGGTTAAAGATATAGTCCAATAATATATAGAAATATATATTAAAATAAATGAATTATATGTTACCATTAATGATTGGTGCTTCAGATACAGCATTTCCAAGATTAAATAATATTGGATTTTGACTATTACCACCTGCTTTAGTATGTTTAGTTACATCAACATTAGTAGAATCAGGAGCTGGTACAGGATGAACAGTATATCCACCATTATCTTCAATTCAAGCTCATTCAGGTCCTAGTGTTGATTTAGCTATTTTTGCTTTACATTTAACATCAATTTCATCATTATTAGGAGCTATTAATTTTATTGTTACAACATTAAATATGAGAACTAATGGAATGTCAATGCATAAATTACCATTATTTGTATGAGCTATTTTCATTACAGCATTCTTATTATTATTCTCATTACCAGTATTTTCAGCTGGTATTACTATGTTATTAATAGATAGAAACTTTAATACTTCATTCTTCGAAGTAGCAGGAGGTGGTGACCCTATTTTATATCAACATGTCTTCTGATTTTTTGGTCAAGATGGCCCTTTAATATATATATTAATGCATTTTCCTATATGCTGGAAATTATTTATCAATTATATATTTAATATAATTGATAATTTTATTAATATAAAATATATTAATAAAATTATTTATTTAATTACTATTTATTTAAGTCTAAATATATTATTAGCCATAATAGTTAAAATATTAAATAAAAATAACAATCAGCAGGTAACCAATAATTATTATAATAATAATAATAATTTAGTAGAAACCTCAGAGACTATATGGAAAATATTAAATAATAATAATAATATTAATAACAATAATAATATTAAATTTAATCAATGATTAGCTGGTTTAATTGATGGAGATGGTTATTTTTATATTGTTAAAAAGAAATATCTATCTTGTGAAATTCTAGTTGAATTAAAAGATGAAAAAATATTAAGAATTATTCAAAATAAATTTGGTGGTTCTATTAAATTAAGATCAGGTTCTAATTCAATTAGATATAGATTACATCATAAAGAAGGTATAATTAAATTAATTAATAGTATTAATGGTAATATTAGACATAGTAAAAGAATTGTTCAATTTAATCAAGTATGTCTATTATTAAATATTAAATTTATTAATCCTATACCTTTAACTATTAATAATGGTTGATTTAGTGGTATATTTGATGCTAAGGGTACTATTAATTATTCATTTAAAAATAAACTTCTTCAATTAATAATCTCAGTTAGTAATAAATATTTACAAGATATTGAATCATTTAAAAATATTTTAGGTGGTAATATCTATTTTGATAAAGGAAAAAATGGTTATTTTAAATGAAATATTCAATCAAAAATAGATATTATAAATTATTATAATTATAATAAAATATATCTATCAAAATCAAATAAAGGTAAAAAATTATTTATAATTAAAGAATATTATAAATTAATTAATATAAAAGCATTTATAATAAATAATAATTCATTAATTTATAAATCATGATTAAAATTTGAGAATAAATGAAAAAATATTTAAAATTATTATTATTATTATTATTATTATTCTTTTAATAAAGAGATAGTCCATTAACAAAGCATCCCGAAGTTTATATTTTAATTATTCCTGGTTTTGGTATTATTTCACATATTGTATCAACATATTCTAAAAAACCTGTATTTGGTGAAGTATCTATGGTTTATGCTATAGCATCAATTGGTTTATTAGGATTTTTAGTATGATCACATCATATGTATATTGTAGGATTAGATGTAGATACGAAAGCTCAAGTGTCGTTATATATAGTAATATATATATTATTATTTAACTATATGCCGGAAACTTTATATTTAACTGAAATTATAATCCACTTATTAATTAATATTATAATATATATTTATAATTATATAATTATATATTTTAAATATATAAATAATATTATTAATAATATTAATAATATTAATAATATTAATATTAATAATATAAATATAAATATTAATATTAATATAAATATTAATATAAATATATTATTATATAATATATATTATAATTATTTAAATATAATCATAAATATATGATTAAGATATTCGGAAAAATTTATAATTTTATTTAATAATTATTTAATAATTATTAATAATAAACAATCGGCAAGTAACTTTTATTTATTTATAAATATATTAAATATATTTATAAATTATAATAATAATATAATAAATAAATTATTATCATCCGGCGATCATTGATCGCCGGATGATGATAATAAACTTAATTTAGAATTTAAATTATCTGAACATAGACCTTTATATAATAAATTAAATAATAATAATATATTAGGATATTATTTAGCAGGATTAATTGAAGGAAATGGTTATATTAATCTAAAAATAATTAGTATTATTATTAATTATAAAGATATTAAAAATGCTTATTATTTAAAAAAATTAATTGGTTATGGTAAAATTATTAAATATAAAAATAATAATAATAAAATAATTAAATTAATTTTTAATAAAAAAGAAGGTAAAAAAAGAGTATTTGAATTAATTAATGGTAAATTATTAGGATATAATATTATTCAACAATTAATTAATAATAAATATGATTTAATATTTAATTTAAATATTAAACCTATAGCTAATTTTAATTTATTAAATAATCCTTGATTAACTGGTTTTAGTGATTCTAATGGTTATTTTAAAATTAATATTCTAAAATCTAAATTAAATAAAATTAATTATAATATTATAATTAATTTTATAATTAAACATAACTCTAATTATTTATTAAATTATATTAAAAATACTATAGGTGGTAATATTTATATATTAAATAATAATAATATTAAAATTTATCAATATTCATCAATTAATTTTAATATTGCTACTAATATTATTAAATATTTTAATAAATATCCTCCTTTACATAATAGTAAATATATTAATTATTTAAAATTATATAAAGTTTATTTATTAATTCAAAATAAAAAATATTTAACTAAAGAAGGTTTAAATAAAATTATAGTTATTAAAAGGAACTTCAGAGACTAGCACGTTAAATATCCTATTATATTATATTAAATTAATATAAAATTAAACATTTAATCCTTTATTATATATATATATTATAATATATTATATATAATATAAATAATTATATAATTAAATATTAAAATTATAATAATAATAATTATTAATAATAATTATAATAATAATATTTAATTTATATTTAATAGGATAAAGATACAGTCCATTGTCAATTATTTAATAATTAATTGTCAATTATTTATTAAATAATTAGTTATCAATTATTTATTAAATAATTAATTAGACTAGAGCTTATTTCACATCAGCACTAATGATTATTGCTATTCCAACAGGTATTAAAATTTTTTCATGATTAGCTACTATTTTTGGAGGTTCAATTAGATTAGCTGTACCTATGTTATATGCAATTTCATTCTTATTTTTATTTACTATTGGAGGTTTAACAGGAGTAGCATTAGCTAATGCATCATTAGATGTAGCATTCCATGATACTTATTATGTAGTAGGACATTTCCATTATGTATTATCAATAGGAGCTGTATTCTCATTATTAGCAGGATATTACTATTGAAGTCCTCAAATTTTAGGATTAAATTATAATGAAAAATTAGCACAAATTCAATTCTGATTAATCTTTATTGGTGCTAATGTTCTATTTATGCCTATGCATTTTTTAGGTATAAATGGTATGCCTAGAAGAATTCCTGATTATCCTGATGCTTTCACTGGTTGAAATTATGTAGCATCAGTTGGTTCTATTATTTCATTAATTTCTGTTTTATTATTTATTTATATTTTATATGATCAATTATATAATGGATTAAATAATAAAATTAATAATAAATCAGTATTATATAATAAAGCACCTGATTTTATGGAATCTAATAATATCTTCTCTATAAATGTTATTAAATCTTCTTCTATTGAATTCTTATTAAATTCTCCACCAGCTGTTCATTCATTTAATACTCCAGCTGTTCAATCTTAATATATATATTATATAAATAATAATATTTTATAATTAAGAATTAATAATAATATTCTTTAAATTATATTAATAATAATATTTATAATAATAATAATAATATTTATAATAATAATAATAATATTAATAATATATAATATATAATTAAATATAAAAATTAAATATATAATATATAATTAAATATATACTATATAATTAATATATTAAATAATACTAATATATTATATAATTAATATATACCCGGGGTCAAAGACCCCGGGTATTAAAGAATAATTATATATTAAATAATTATATGTTAAATAATTATATATTAAATAATTATATATTAAATAATTATAATTATAATATAATTATATTATAATTATATTAATAATAATATATATATAATATAATATAATATATAATATCACACTTAACCGGCGAAGCTTAAGCTTCGCCGGTTAATAATAAGAATTAAAGATTATTTTTATAATAAATATAATAATATTAATAATAATTATATTAATAATTATATTAATAATAATAATTATAATAATTATTAATTATAATAATAATTAATATTTATATATAATATAATATATATATTTAATTATATTAAATTATATTAAATAATTTTAATAATACGATATTAAACTACTGTTTATTTTAATATACCGCCTTTACCTAAATAGGTAAAGGCGGTATTAATATAATATTAGATAATAGAATATATTATAATAGAATATATTATATAATAGAATATAATATATATATAATAAATTTATTTAATATATTTATAATATTAATTTATAATATATTTATAATATTTAATTAATATATATATTTATATTATAATAATTAATATATTAATAATATATACTAAATTATAAATATAAGATAATATAATAATTATTATATATTTAAGATATTTATATATTAAATTATTATATATTTAAGATATTTATATATTAAATTATTATATACCGCGTTAGCTTTTAGCTAACGCGGTATCTTATTAATTATATTAATTATATTAATTATATTAATTATATTAATTATATTAATTATATTAATTATATTAATATATATATATTTAAATTTATATTTATATAAATATTAATATTAATATAATTATAAAATATATAACCGGGGGGCCAAAGGCCCCCCGGTTAATAATATTATTAATTAAAGATTATTAATTATTAATTAATAATTAATAATTAATATTATAATAATTAAATTAAATTAAATTAAATAATAAATATTATTATAAATATCATTATAATTTATATTTAATTATATATATAATTAAATATAAATAAATATTTAATTTAAAATTTTATAATAATAATTAATTTTATAATTAATTATTATGTTTTTTTATTTATAAAAATAAACTCTATATATTTAATATTTTTATTAATTATATTAATTATATTAAGTACCCGGTCACCTAAAGTGACCGGGTATTACTATTTTAAAAAGTATTAATAATATATAAATATATTATTAATTAATATATATATATATATTAATTTATATATTAAATATATGTTGTTTTATGATAATTTTAATAAAGACTATGCCACAATTAGTACCATTTTATTTTATAAATCAATTAACATTTGGTTTATTATTAATTACATTATTATTAATTTTATTTGCACAAGTATTTTTACCAATAATTTTAAGATTATATATTACTAGATTATTTATTTCTAAATTATAATAAATAATAATAATTAGTAATTAAATAATATTAAAATATTATATATAATTATTATATATACTTTAAATAAAATTATAATATTATAATTATAATATTAATATATTAAATAATTATTTAATAATTATTTAATTATATTAAATATAAAATATTTATTATCCGGCGATCAATGATCGCCGGATAATTATAATTATTATAATTAAATATTAATAATATTAATATATTATTAATAATAATTATAATAAAATATAAATAATATAAATATATTATTATTAATATATTTATATTAATATAAAATATAAATTCCTAATATTTATAATATATTAAATATATTTATATATATATATATATAAATATTTATTTTAATATTATATATTATAAAAATATTATTAATATAATTAAAACTAATTATTAATAACTATTATACCGGCTATTTACTAAGTAAATAGCCGGTATCTTAATATTTATATTATACATTAATTTATTAAATAATATTAATATATAAATTTATTAAATAATATTAATATATAAATTAATTAAATAATATTAATATTATAAATATATTTATTAAATAATATTAATAAATTAATTTATAATATAAATAAATTAATTTATTAAATAATATATATATTATAATATATTTATTAAATAATATATAATATATTAAATATATATTAAATATATATATTATATTATAATTAAATTATATTTATTATATTATAATTAATATTAGGTATAATATTATTATAAATAAATAATATTAATTAACTTTTTTTTTATAATTAAATTTATATGAATTTTTATATTAATTCTCCATTAGATCAATTTGAAATTAGACTATTATTAGGATTTCAATCACCTTTATTAGATTTATCAACTATTAATTTAACAACATTTGGATTATATTTTATTATTGTATTATTAGTTATTCTATCATTATATTTAATAACAAATAATCATAATAAAATTGTAGGTTCAAGATGATTATTATCACAAGAAATTATTTTTGATACAATTATAAAATTAACTAAAGAACAAATTGGAGGTAAATATTGAGGTTATTATTTACCAATAATTTATACATTATTTATGTTTATTTTTACTGCTAATTTAATTAGTATAATTCCTTATTCATTTGCATTATCAGCACAATTTGTATTTATTATTTCATTAAGTTTTATTATTTGATTAGGAGTTACTCTATTAGGTTTATATAAACATGGTTTAAAATTCTTTTCATTATTTGTACCTCAAGGTACTCCTTTATTCTTAGTACCTTTATTAGTTTTAATTGAAATGTTATCATATTCAGCTAGAGCTATCTCATTAGGTTTAAGATTAGGAGCTAATATTACTGCTGGACATTTATTAATAGCTATCTTAAGTGGTTTAATTTTAAGTTTAATGTCTATTAATTTATTTACTTTAATCTTAGGTTTCGTACCTTTAGTTATTTTCTTAGGTATTATGTGTTTAGAAATAGCTATTGCTATTATTCAAGCTTATGTATTTAGTATTTTAACTGCTTCTTATTTAAAAGATGGATTATACTTACATTAATAATAATTATTAATTATTAAATTAATAATTATTATATTTTAATAATATTCTTTAATAATTAATATTTATATATTATAATTTAATAATTTAATATAATAATAATATATATATATTAATTTAATATTTTAATATAATTATTAAATATAATTTATTATATAGAATAATATTTATTTATATTAATTTAATATTTTAATATAATTATTAAATATAATTTATTATAATATTTTAATATAATTATTAATATAATTTATTATAATAATAATATATACCCGGCGAAGCAATGCATTGCATTGCTTCGCCGGATAATAAATATAATAAATAATTATAAATATATATATATATAATATATTAAAAATAATAAATAATTATAAATATATATATATATAATATAATATTATATTAAGAATATAATATATTTATATAATTATAAATATATTATAATAAGATTATAAATATTATTTATATTAATAACTATTATTTATATTAAATAATAATAAATATATTATTATATTTAATATTAATATATATTATTTAATATATTAAAATTAATATATATTATTTATATATTTAAAATTAATAAATATATGTTATAAATATTATAAAAATATAATATATAATATTAATACCGGCTAAGCTTTTAGCTTAGCCGGTATTATTTAATAATTATATTGATAATTATAAAAATGATATTAAGAATTATTTAATAATAATAATAATTATATTGATAATTATAAAAATGATATTAAGAATTATTTAATAATAATTATTATTATTATTAAATTATATTAATAATTATTTAATAATATATAAATATTAATAGAAATATTAACTATAAATATATAGTTAATATATTATTAATAAAATATATAGAATATTTATAATTAATTTATAATTATATAATTATAATTTAAGATATATATTTTATATTCTTTATATTCTTTATATACCCGGTGCCATTGGCACCGGGTATTATTATAATAAATATATTTAATAATTAAATATATATAATTATTAATTATATTAATAATTAATATAATATTAATAATATAATAAATATATATTAGTTATATATATTTTTAATATAAAATATATATTAATTATATATTAAATTAATATATCAGTTTTATATAAAATTATTATATTAATTATATATATTAATTATATATTAGTTATTATCTATTAGTTATTATATTAAATATATATTTATTTAATAAAAAGTATATATTTATTTAATAAAAAGTATATATTTATTTAATATAAAGTATATATTTATTTATTTAATATAAAGTATATATTAGTTTAATATAAATATATATATATTATTTTAATATAAATGTATATTATTTTAATATAAATGTATATTATTTTAATATAAATGTATATTAGTTATATGGGCGAAGCTTAGTTAAACTAAGCTTCGCCCTACTTAAAGTTATTATTAATAATAATTATTATAATATTTATAATTATAAATTAATTATAAATAATATTATTTAATTATATTATTTAATATAAATATTATTATTATTATTATATAATAATTAATATAATAGTATTATTATATATTATATATATTATATATATTAAATATATATATATTTTAATTATTAATATTATTAAATATTATTTAATTATATTTAATATACTTATTTATATAATAATTTATATAATTATTTATATAATTATTATATATTCTTATTTAATATTATTACCACCCGGTCCCCTTAGGGTGGACCGGGTATACTTTAATATTATTTAATATTATATAATATTATTTTTATTTAAAATATATTTAATATATTATATAATTATTTAATATAATTATATTATTAATATATTAAAATATCATTATATTATAATTAAATATATTTAAATATTATTTAATATATTTAATATCCCCGGCTAGCCCACTTAAGGGCTAGCCGGGGTATTCTTTTTATTATTATATTTATTATTATTAATTAATTATTTTTAATAATAATATTTTATATATTTTATTTTTAATTTAAATATTTATAATAATAAGTATATTTAATAAAGTATATTATAATAATACATAATATATTATAAAATATTTATACTTAATATATTATAATATTATTATTATAATTATTATATATAATATATTAATTTAATATAAATTTAAACATATATATATATATTATATAATGTATACCCGGTGACAAGGTCACCGGGTATAATAAATTGATAATTATAATATTTATATTTATTATTATTTATATTATTATTATAATTATAATTATTATAATTATGAATAATTATTAAATAATATTATAATATTATATTATTTAATTCTATAATAAGTAATATTATATAACCCTACCCGGGTCCTATGGACCCGGGTATTAATATAGATATATATATATTTATATATTTATATATTTAATAAATAATTAATTATTATTTATAAATAATATATTAATATATAATTAATATTAATTATATTATTTTAATTATATTATTTTAATTATATTATTTTAATTATTAATATACCCGGCTAGCCCACTTAAGGGCTAGCCGGGGTAGTATCTTTATTATTTTAATATAATAGATAATATAATATATTTAATATATAATATATATTATAATAATATTAAATATATAATATATTTAATATATAATATATATTATAATAATATTAAATATATAATATATAATATATAATATATAATAATTAATAGATATATATAATATAAAATATATAATATATAATATATAATATATAATATATAATATATAATATATAATATTAAATATAAATATATTTATATTTAATATATAATATATAATTATATATATAATATAATATTATACTATTTTAATGTTTTATATATTATAATAATTATAATAATACCCGGCTACCTTTTAAGGTAGCCGGGTATATTAAATATATAAAATAATATTAAATATATTAAATATATAAAATAATATAAAATAATATAAAATATATAATATATAAATTAATATATATAAATATATTAAATTAAATATATAAAATATATAAATATATTAAATATATAAAATATCCGGGTCCAAAGGACCCGGATAAGGTTATATAAATATATAATATATAATATATAATATATAATATTAAATATAAAATATATAAATATATTAAATTAATTTAATTAATTAAATATATTAAATATATTAATTAAATATATTAATTATAATTATTATAATTATTATGATTATATTATTATTATTATATTAATAATAATTAAAAAAAGAATATTATTATTATAATATATTTCTATATTATTGTTCATCTAATCATTCTAAGAATTTAGGTAAAGATACGACTTCGATTTTAATAGGTATTGCGGAGTGTCCAGTACCACATAATTCCATACATTGTCCATAATAAACACCTTCTCTTTGAATTAAAGCGGATACTTGATTTAATCTACCAGGAGTACCATCAACTTTAATACCTAAACTAGGAACAGCGAAATCATGAATAACATCAGCAGCTAGTACTACAAATCTAATATGAGTATCAACAGGTACTACTATTGAAGCATCAGTATCTAATAATCTTAATTGACCATCTTCTAATAATTCATCAGGAATTACATATGATTCAATTTCAATTAGTTCATCATTATTATTAATAAAATCTGAATATTCATATTTTCAATATCATTGATATCCAATAGCTTTAATAGTTATAGCTGGTGAAATAACTTCATCACATAAATATAATAAAATAAATGATGGAAATGCAATAGTTAATAATACTAATGCTGGAAAAATTGTTCAAATAATTTCAATAAATTGTCCATGTTTAATATATTTATATGGAATAGGATTAGATGTATATGTTCTTACAATATTAAATAACATTCAAGATACTAATCCTAAAATTACTAATAAATAAAACATAATATTATCATGTAATTCTAAAATACCTTCCTGATTTGGTAGGGCTGAATCTTGAAAATATAATGCATATGGTGTAGGAACATCATTATAAATTGGTGTAAATAATAAATTTAACATTCGATATATTTTTTAATTAAACTTTTATGTCTATTAATAATAATTACTTTTATATAGAATATTAACCATATAAAATAATCATAATCATTATCATAATCATTATCATAATCATAATCATAATCATTATTATAATCATAATCATAATCATAATGATAATCATTACCATTACCATAATCATAATCATAATCAGAATCAACTAATTTTAAATTAAATATTAATATATATTATTAATATATTATATATTATTAATTATTAATATATTAATAGATAATAATTAATATTAATTATTATATATTATAAATAATATTAATATTATAATTATTATATATAATAATAAATTAAATAAATAATTAAATATTATTAAATATATTTTATTTAATATATTTATTATATTAATATCCCCGGCTAGCCCTTTAATAGGGCTAGCCGGGGTATTCTTTTTATTATTTTATTATTTTTATTATTTTTATTATTTTATAAATATATTAGTTTATAACTAATTAAATATTTATAAATATTTATAATTAAATATATAATTAAATATTATAATTTAATAATTATTATATATTATAATATTAAATAATTAAATATACCCGGTCCCCTTAAGGGGACCGGGTGGTATAATTATTAAACTAATACCCGGTCCCCCCCCTTAGGGGGGGACCGGGTATACTTTATATATACTTTAATATTATATTATAATTTATAATATAATTTATAATATAATTTATAATATAATTTATAATTGATAATATATAATTAATAATATATAATTGATAATATTATTTATAATTTATAATATAATATAATTTATACTATAATATTATTTATTATATAAATAAATTAATAATATATTTATTATTATTAATTTTATAATTAATATTATTATTAATAATTTTATAATTTTATTATTATTATTTTATAATTCATATTCTTATTAATTAATATTATAATTCATATTATTATTAATACCCGGTCCCCTAAGGGGACCGGGTATACTTTATTTAGTATTTTATATTAATATTTTATAAAAATATAATTATATTATTATTTTATAATATTTAATATAATTATTTTATTTAATAATATTTAATATTATTTTATATAATTATTTAATATAATTTATTATAATAATTTTATATTATTATTATTATTATTATTATTATTATTAATATTAATTATTAATTTTATTATTAATTTTAATATTTATTATTAATTTTATTATTACCACCCGGTCCCCTTAGGGGACCGGGTATACTTTATTTATTATTTAATATTATTATGTTATATAATTTAATATAATTATTTAATATAATTATTTAATATAATAATATAAGATTATTTAATATATTTTAATATTATTAAATATAATTATTTAATATTATAATTAAATATTATTATTAATTATTATTAATTATTTAATATTATTATAATTAATATTATAATATATTATTAATTATTTAATAAAATAATAATTTATTTATTATTATTATATTAATATTACCACCCGGTCCCCCTTCCTTCCTTAAGGAAGGAAGGGGGACCGGGTATATTTTATTATTTATTATAATAATTTATTATAATAAATTATTATAATTATTTAATATAATTATTTAATATAATTATTTAATATAATTTATTATAATTATTTAATATAATTTATTATAATTATTTAATATAATTATTTAATAAAATTTATTATAATTATTTAATATATTTTAATATTATTTAATATTATAATTAAATAATATTTATAAGTAATTATAGCCTTTATAGCTTAATGGTAAAGCGATAAATTGAAGATTTATTTATATGTAGTTCAATTCTCATTAAAGGCATATTTTGTAAATACTAAGATTTGAACTTAGATTATATGCACCTAAAAACATACATTTTACCTGTTAAATTATATTTACTATTTACCTATATATTAAAATATATATTAAAATTAATATTAAAATATATAATTATTATTATTATATTAAAATATTAAAATATATTATTATTATTATAATTATATTAAAATAATAATTTATATATTATTATTATTATTATATTAAGATATTAAAAAGATTAGCTTAATTGGTAGAGCGTTCGTTTTACACACGAAAGGTTATAGGTTCGAATCCTATATTTTTTAAATTATTAATAATTATATAATTATATATATATATATATATATTAATATATTAAATATATTAATATATTAATTAAATTTATAATAAAGATTTATGACACATTTAGAAAGAAGTAAATATCAACAACATCCATTTCATATAGTAGCTCCTTCACCATGACCAATTATTGTATCATTTGCATTAATGTCATTAGCTTTATCATTAGGTTTAACTATGCATGGTTATATTGGTGATATAAAATTAGTATATTTAGCATTATTAGTATTAACATTAAGTTCTCTATTCTGATTTAGAGATGTTATTAATGAAGCTACTTATTTAGGAGATCATACAGTAGCTGTTAGAAAAGGTATTAATTTAGGATTTTTATTTTTTGTTTTATCAGAAGTATTAATTTTTTCAGGTTTATTTTGAGCATACTTTCATTCAGCTATAAGTCCTGATGTACTATTAGGTGGTTGTTGACCACCTGTAGGTATTCAAGCTGTACAACCTACTGAATTACCATTATTAAATACTATTATTTTATTATCATCAGGTGCTACTATAACATGAGGACATCATGCTATAATTGGTGGTGATAGAAAAGCTACATTATTATCATTAAGAATTACACTATTATTAATTATTATTTTTGTAGCTTGTCAATATATTGAATATACTAATGCCGCTTTCACTATTAGTGATGGTGTATATGGATCTGTATTCTATGCTGGTACTGGATTACATTTCTTACATATGTGTATGTTAATTGTAATGTTTATAATCTGTTGTTGAAGAATTCAAAATTATCAATTAACTAGAACTCATCATGTTGGATTAGAAACTCTAGTTATCTATGCACATCTATTAGATGTTATTTGATTATTCTTATACGTAGTTTTCTATTGATGAGGTGTTTAATAACATAATAATAATATTTATATTATAATTATAATTATAATTTAATATAAATATTATAATAATAATAATATTCTTATATATTTATTAAATATTAATAATAATTTTAATAATATTTATAATACCCCTTAGCCCACCCCGGTGCCATAAGCACCGGGTATATTAATAATTAATATATATATATATATATAATTAATATAATTATATTTATAATTATTAATATTAATATAATATATAATATAAATAATAATATATTTATAATTAATATAATCTATATATATATAATAATATTATTATAATGATATAAATTATTAATATAATTAATACTATTTTAATTAAATTAATTATTAATATAATTAATAATATTTTAATTAAATTATAATTAATATTTTAGTTAATGATATTATTATTAATATTTTAAATTAATTATTACTAATACCCGGGGCCTTTGGCCCCGGGTATACAATTAATATTTAATATAGAAATATTTAATATATAAATATTTAATATAGAAATATTTAATATATAAATAATTAATATATAAATATATTAAATTTATATATAATATATAAATATATTAAATAAATATATAATATATAAATATATTAAATTAAATAATAAATATATAATATATAAATATATTAAATAAATATATAATATAATATTATATTTAATATAATATATTATTAAATAATTATTAATAAATTAATATATTATTAAATAATTATTAATAAATTAATTTAAATATATACCCGGGGCCTTTGGCCCCGGGTATAATTAAATAATTAATATTATTAAAATATAAATATATAATATTAAATAATTTATATTTAATATAAATATTACTAATATATATTAAAATATTATAAATATATATATTTAATATAATATTAATTATAATATAACTAAAATATATATTTAATATAATATTAATTATAATATAACTAAAGTATATGGATTTAGTACCCGGTGCCCCTAGGGCACCGGGTATATATTATTAATATAATAATAAACTATTATAATTATAAATATTAATTATATAATATTAATTATTAATTTAATAATAATAAACTATTATAATTATAAATATTAATTATATAATATTAATTATTAATATATATATATACATATATATATAATTATATATAAATTATATAATATTTACTATTATATATTATACATATATAATATATATATATAGATATTTTTATATTATTTTTATATATACATATATAATATATTTTTATATATCTTTATATATCTTTATATATCTTTATATATCTTTATATATCCGGTGCCTTTGGCACCGGATATTATATTAATTTAAATATATTATTATATTTTTAATATAATAATAATAATATAATAATAATATAGTAATTATTAAATATATAATATAATTAAATATATTATTAAATTATAAATATAAATAAATATATTATTAAATTATAAATATATTAATTAATAATATTAATATTAATATTAATATTAATATTAATTATAATTACAATTATAATTAATATTATTAATTATAATAATACTATAAATATAATTATAATAATAATAATAACATTTTAATATTTATAATATTATAACTGTTTTTATAGTTAATACCCGGTGCCTTTGGCACCGGGTATTAATATAATATTATATAATATAATATATTATACATTAATATAACATAAATAATATAATATAATTTAATATATATTAATATAACATAAATAATATAATATAATATAATATAATATTATAATATAATAATATAATATAATTTAATATAATTTAATAATATAATTATATATAATTTAATATATTTATAAAATATATAAAATATATTAATAAATTATATATATTATTAAATAATTTATAAATTATAATTATTATAAGTAATTAATAGATATAAGTTAATTTGGTAAACTGAATGTTTTCCACACATTGAATGTGAGTTCAAGTCTCACTATCTATATAATAATTATTATTATTATTATATATATTATATAATATATAATATATATATATAGGATCTGTAGCTTAATAGTAAAGTACCATTTTGTCATAATGGAGGATGTCAGTGCAAATCTGATTAGATTCGGGAAAATTAACTATTGGTAAAGTAAATTATTTGCTACATAATTGAATTATTATTCTTATGAGTTCGAATCTCATATTTTCCGTATATATATATATAAATATAATATATATATATATTAAATAAATATATATATATATATAATTATAATTTAATATTAATATATATATATTATATATTAATATAATGTTATAGGTGAATATATTTCAATGGTAGAAAAGACGCTTGTGGTGCGTTTAATCTAAGTTCAATTCTTAGTATTCACCCTTTATATTATTAATATTATAATAATAATATTAATAATAATAATAATATTAATAATAATAATAATAATAATAATAATATTAAT